TCTATGCGTGTTCAAAGGCGTAAAATGGTTATTTGGGGACTGTCTCAAGGAAATCCCCATTCCCCGCTTTTTTTGGAAAAAATGGAGGATTTTCCTTTTCCTATATCCGACCTAATGACACTTTTTTTTAATATTAGAGATTGGTTGGGTAAAAAGTCAGAATTCGAAATTTTAGATCAACAATTCCAAATAAAAAAAAACAACCAGGAGGACGTAATAGAATTCTGGGAGAACATTCCATATGCACAAAAATCAAGAAGTCTTCTGTTACTAGCTCAATCAATTTTTAGAAGATATATTAAATTACCCTTATTAATAATAGCTAAGAATATTGGCCGTATTTTATTACGACAATCTCCGGAATGGTACGAGGATTTCCAAGATTGGAATAGAGAAATTTATCTAAAGTGCAGCTATAATGGTCTTCAATTCTCCAAAACAGGATTTCCTAAAAATTGGTTAAGAGAAGGTTTTCAGATAAAAATCCTATATCCTTTTCATTTGAAACCTTGGCACAGATCTAAGCTACGACTTTCTGATAGAGATCAAAAGCAACAAGATGATTTTGATTCTTGTTTTTTAACAGTTTTGGGAATGGAAACGGAATATCCTTTTGGTCCTCCGCGAAAAACGCCTTCTTTTTTTGAACCCATTTTTAAAGATATAGACTATAAAGTCGAAATAAGAAAATTCAATTTTAGAGTTCGAAGAGCTTTAAAAAAAATAAAAAAAAAAGAAGCAAAAGCGTTTTTATTTGTAAAACAAATACTAAAAGAACTTTTAAAAGGAAATAAAATTCCATTATTTATACCGAGAGAAATATATGAATCAAATGAAACTGAAATAGAAAAGGATTCTATAATCAGCAATCAGATAATTCATGAATCACTTAGTCAAAATCGATCTACAGGTTTGACAAATTATTCACAGACAGAAGAAGAAATGAAACATAGAATTGATAGAAGAAACACAATCAGAAATCAAATAGAAATAATGAAAAAAAAGAAAAAGAATAATGGAGAATCACCCCCAAAAATTTGGAAAATATTAAAAAAAAATAATATTGAATTAATAGTTAAATTTTTCATTGAAAAAATATACATAGACATCTTTCTATGTATCATTAATATGCGCAGAATCGCTCTACAACTTTTTATGGAATCAACAAAAAAAATTCTTGATAAATACATTGACAATAACGAAACAAGTCAAGAAAAGATTAATAAAACAAAACAAAATAAAATTGACTTTATTTCGACTATGACTATAAAAAAGGCTTTTGATAATCTTAGAAATAGTAAGCGGAAGTCACATATTTTTTTTGATTTATCTTACTTGTCACAAAAATATGTATTTTTCAAATTATCACAAACCCAGATGATTAACTTCAATAAGTTAAGATCTATTCTTCAGTATAATGGACCGTCTTTTTTTCTTAAGAATGAAATAAAGGATTTTTTTGGAAGACAAGGAATATTTGATTCCGAAGTAAGACAGAAGAAACTTCCAAATTATGGAATGAATCCATGGAAAAACTGGTTAAAAAGTTATTATCAATACGATTTATCTCAGATTACATGGTCTAGATTAGTCCCACAAAAATGGCGAAATGGAAAAAATCAATGCCAGCCGTCTCAAAATAAGGATCTAAATAAAAGGTATTCCTATGAAAAAGACCAATTATTTGATTACAAAAAAAAACAAAATTTGAAAGTCTATTTATTAGCAAATAAAGAAGAGAATTTTCAAAAAAACTATAGATATGATCGTTTATCATATAAATATATTCATTATGAAACTAAGAAGAAGTCCTATATTTATAGATCATCATTAGAAACAAAAAAAAAGCAAGAAAATTCCACCAAAAATAAAAAAAAAATTGTTAACATACTCAAAAATCGTCCTATCAAGAATTATCTAGGAAAAAGTGATATTATATATATGGAAAAAAATACAGATAGAAAATCTTTGGGTTGGAAATTGAATACAAATATTCAGGTTGAACCTAATAAGGACCAAATCAAAAAAAGGGATAAAATTCATAATAATGGTCTTTTTTATCTTCCGATTGATTCAAATTCCGAAATCAATTACAAAAAGGTCTTTTTTGATTGGATGGGAATGTCTTTTGATTGGATGGGAATGAATGAAAAATTCTTAATATTAAATCGCCTCATATCAAATCCGAAAATTCTTTTATTTCCAGAGTTTGTGATACTTTATCATAAATATAAAGAGAAACCTTGGTTTATCCCAAGCAACTTACTTCTTTTTAATTTGAATCTAAATCCAAATTTTAGTGAAAATAAAAATATCAAGGGAAAGCAAGAGGAGGATGAAGATTTTTTAAATTTTAGCCCATCCAATTCAAAACAATATTTTGAATTAAAGAATCAAAATAATATTCAAGAATCTTTTTTAGAATCGATCGAAAAACTAAAAATATTCCTCAAAGGAGATTTTCCTTTGCAATTAAGATGGACTGGACGTTTGAATGAAT